TTTGAAAACTTTGGTATTGCTCCGAGATAAGAATATAAATAACGAATCAGAGCACATGGAGCCATCTCATTATCTTCTTATTTTCCTGTAAAAGAAAGACAAAATATGGTGGACTAACTGATCTTTACATCAGTTAATGAAAGAGCCCAATGCAACAAAATGCATGTTGGGTCTTTGAAACAGTTCGAATCATTTCGATAATAATAAGTTTGATCTGTTTTACCGAGAAGGTCTACGGTTCGAGTCCGTATAGCCCTACAAAATTTTAGTTTTAGTATAGACATTCTATTTTCATTTAGTAGAGGTTTTATTTCCTAATTAGTACTTGTTTATGGATTGGCCGGTTGCTTGGTCCATAGAAATAAAAGTATTACCACATGTTGATGTAAGTACATAGGAAGACAAAAATAAAAACAACAATAATTCATTTCAATAAAAAAAAAAACGGTATTTGTAAAATCTCGGACAAAATGAACAGACTTCTTCATTCATTTTCGTGGATGAATTACATATAACTTTTTCCTCTTTTCCTGTCCATGATCAAAGAGTTAGTGATACACTTTTTTGTTGGTATCCCCAATATCGGTTAATTTATATTTATGAAGGGAAAATCATGGCACGATGCTGCCTAAAAACTCCAACCGAACCCAACCAAATAAAATCTTAAGTCACATGGATCTAAAACCTATTATTTTTTTGGTCTTGTATTTTTATTTTTGGTCAGTCTTAGTCTTACTAAGTGTTATTGTCGTAACAAAAAAAACAAGTCTTTTGGTTCATTCCAAATCGAGATCTTTCTATCTTTCTTTAATACTAATACTCGTACTCGAGATTGGTACGAAATGGAATCATTATTCCACTCTAATTCTTTTGGTATAGAATATAGAATATAGAATAGAAAGATATTAGTTTCTATATGTAAAAGTTCCTCACAACCCAAGGCGAATTGAATCAATTCAGAAAAATAGAAATTCAATCTAGGACTTAGGAAAGAAGATAAAATATTATGATCGTTCGATGCATTATATTCTATTTACGTATTCGTATCGAATCAATAGAAGCAATGATTTTCTACCTGAATTTTGATGAAAAGAAAAAAGACTTTAAATTGAAATGAAATATAAAATATAATAATACTAGAACTAGAAATCCCTAGACATTTTCCTCTATATAACCACTATAACCACTGCAATTTTTTCATTTTCATTACATTATATCACTATTATTTCATTTTATACTTTCATACTATGGATTTCATATTCATATATAATAAATATCAATATATAATTAATAAATTAATATATAACTATATAACATACTTATAATAATTATATAACTATAACATAGTTATACTACTTAACTATTACTATATAGTATATATAGTCTAAGGTATATATAGTCTAAGTAGTATTAGTATTTAATTAATATTAGTATTTAATTAAAGAAACCGAGCGAGAAAGTTTTGTTTGTGTAAGAGCATCTTATGTCTACATCAAAATCATATCTAATATAGAAGTGAAAAAAAAAAATGTAAGTGGGATTCTGTTGAATAAATCTTTAAACCAAGATATGCCCCACATCAAATAAACTCTAAACTAGACAATTTGATCAAAATAAGTTCTTGTTTCGCCTAATAAGTTCTGTATGAATTGCCAATTCCAATTCGAATGGAATAATTCAGCCTATTCCACATTAATAGGAGTTCATTTATGTTTCTGCTTCACGAATATGATATTTTCTGGGTATTTCTGATAATATCAAGCCTTATTCCTATCTTAGCATTTTTTATTTCCGGAGTTTTAGCGCCTATTAGTAAAGGACCAGAGAAGCTCTCTAGTTATGAATCGGGTATAGAACCCATGGGGGACGCTTGGTTACAATTCCGAATACGCTATTACATGTTTGCTCTAGTTTTTGTTGTTTTTGATGTTGAAACAGTCTTTCTTTATCCATGGGCAATGAGTTTCGATGTATTGGGTATATCTGTATTTATAGAAGCTTTAATTTTCGTACTTATCCCAATTGTTGGTTCAGTTTATGCATGGCGAAAAGGAGCATTAGAATGGTCTTAACTGAATATTCAGACAATACAAATAAAAAGGAAGGAAAAGATTACATTGAGACAGTTATGAATTTCATTGAGTTTCCATTACTTGACCAAACAACATCCAATTCAATTATTTCAACTACATCGAATGATCTTTCGAATTGGTCAAGACTCTCCAGTTTATGGCCACTTCTCTACGGTACCAGTTGTTGTTTCATTGAATTTGCTTCATTAATAGGCTCTCGATTCGACTTTGATCGTTATGGATTGGTACCAAGATCGAGTCCTAGGCAAGCGGACTTAATTTTAACAGCCGGCACAGTAACAATGAAGATGGCCCCTTCTTTAGTGAGATTATATGAGCAAATGCCTGAACCAAAATATGTCATTGCTATGGGAGCCTGTACTATTACAGGGGGGATGTTCAGTACCGATTCTTATAGTACTGTTCGA